ATTGCGTTTTCCCATACAAATGATTCGTTTTATTTGATTAATGGGGACAACAAACAATAAATTAGACGAAATTCATTACATTATCTAAATATACATTAGAAAATGATAAGCTATATCATAGAATGATAAGCAATATCATAGAATGATAAGCAATATCATAGAATGATAAGCAATATCAAAATCTAACAAATACTCAAACTTATTGAATATTCTAAAATAGAAGAATATTCAATAAAAAAATTATTATATATATATTAAAATATTATATAATAATTAAAATATAATATATAAATAATATATAATAATTAATAAGAATTAGAAAAAAAAAGAAAGAAATAGAAAGGGAATGCTCTTATCTTATTCGAATATTTTATTCTAAATGTCTTGTGATCTTCAACCAATTCTGCGCTTCAATATAATTTCCAGGAGTAAGTGCTATAGCTTGTTTCCAATACTCCGCGGCTTGATCGAACCAAGCTTCCGCAACTTCAGAATCTCCCTGTTGAATGGCCTGTTCTCCTCGGTCGGAATAGGTCAGTCAATTCCTTCCCTTAGAACCGTACTTGAGGGTTTCCTACCTCATACGGCTCAGCAGTCAACTCTTTTGATATCCCTTTTTTTAGTTAATCAAAAGAAGTTAATTACATGAGTTTCAAACTTGAATTTGTATTTGCTTAATAATCCGTTTTATCTTTTCTCCCACCTTCAGCAGAATAACGCATAGGCGTTCTACTATCATTCGAAATTTTTTTATTTTCATTCGAATTTTTTGAAAGGTAACTATCCCGATTTCATATATCAATTTCTATAGAATTTTTGAAAAAGACCTTCCCTCATAAGAAAGAAAAGACTTACTATCTTTGGGATCTGATGCTACACCGCTGCTTAATCTTTCAGGGGGCCAACTCCGTTACATAAGTGGATTCCGAACTTTTGTCTCATATTATGACATAGGTAAGCAGTTCTTATTGTATCGACCAAAAATCTCGCTAATTGATCTTTACGGTGCTTCCTCTATCAATTAGATCCTTTATCCATAGAATAAAGTATCGCGGCATCTTTCTTCATATTTCGATTTCTATGAAGTTTCTTTCTTTTCTACAGCTGATAAAAATCGTTGTTTTGGACGATGCATATGTAGAAAGCCTCTTTTTTTTACTAGTAGATTTTTTTTCTCTTTCTGTTCTTTCTATAGTAGAGATAGTCGCACGTAATGACAGATCACGGCCATATTATTAAAAGCTTGTGGTAAGAAGGGGTTTCGCTCTAGTGCCCGAAAATAATATTCCAAGGCTTTTGTGTGTTCTCCATTACTTGTGTGAATAAGGCCTATATTATAGAGTATATAACTTCGATCATAGGGATCAATTTCTAGTCGCATAGCTTCATAATAATTCTGTAAAGCTTCCGCGTAATTTCCTTCGGATTGAGCAGACATCCGTTACGGTCGTCATTCGATTCAAAGAATCTCCGTTCCAGAACCGTACATGAGATTTTCATCTCATACGGCTCCTCCTTTATGTGCATAATGAGACTAGCCTAATACCAAAAAAGAGTGAAATATTCTCATTATGAACTGAACGGGACTAGTGTTTTTACAAGAAATTTCTAGCCAACCTTCCGGCAAAAGGTCTTGTCTTAACATCAAACATGTTGGTACTACATAAAAATGTTAAGTTAACTCCAACAATTTCTTTGTCCTCAACGCCCCTTAAATTTCTAGAAATTAGTCACTTCAACAGTCTTCGATGGCTATACGGGTATCCAAAGTACGAATGAGATGGATATTCGTTGTCCCAACCATTCTTCTTAGTCCCGATCCCAATAAGGAAAAGGGATAATTTCTAACAAAGGTTTCGTTTTGTTGATTCCTAAGCGTAGTGCTTCTTTTCTTCCTTTATGCCGCCTATTGGTACTAATAAAGTAGGAGTAGGGTTAATCGGAAATACATAACCCAAGCCATAGGCGTAACCTTTCGCTCAATGCTCTAATCGACAATTGAAGCATTTGAGGCTGCATTAATCAAGAGGATACACGACAGAAGGAATTGTTTTTTTAGAAACTTCACCTTCAACAAGCGTAGAGCTCTTTCAAATCTTTTTATCCCGGCCAATGTGCCTTTCTCTTAAGACTTGACAGTGGTCAATAAAAAAAAATCAAATCACACCATCTCGGTAATAGGTAAATGCCTCTTTTTCTCCTGAAGTTGTCGGAATTATTCGTAATAATATATTGGCTACAATTGAAAAGGTCTTATCAATAAAATTTCCAGTTATCCGCGATCTAGGCATAGGTAGCAATCCACTTTTTAATTCCTTTTAATTACCTCTCGGGAGAAAACGATCCCACAAAAAAGTAATTGTAGAGTACGAAATAACATAAAAACGGACTTAACTCATAAAAAAAAAGATAGATAGACCGCCCGTTCGATTTGTTCCAATCCCTTGATTTAAGCCAGTATAGATATCAGAAAAAGAGAGGAAGGCCATCTTCGCAAACATGAATAGATATATATCTTTATTGATAGATATATATCTATATTGTATTGTTTTTATGAAAAAGTTTTTCATAAAAACAACAAAAAAGCATTTCCTTGGGAGTATAAAGATAATGTTTTTTTGTTTTGATTAAAAGGTTTCTATTCTATTTTTAGAGTTTTTTAGAGTTTTTTCTAGTTAGAATGAATAGGGGATACTGTACCTATCCAACATCTAATCTAATAGAAATGACTCGCGATTCACTCGCTTTCTGGGCCATAATCATTATGTAGGAGAGATGGCCGAGTGGTTCAAGGCGTAGCATTGGAACTGCTATGTAGGCTTTTGTTTACCGAGGGTTCGAATCCCTCTCTTTCCGTACCTTCATCAAAATTATCAATGTGACTGACCACAATGTATCAAATCACATAATATAATAACGGATACCTTTATTCCAAGAGTTCGACCTTTCCTTGATATGGATTCTTTATCCCGAATTTCTCTGGAAAGACTAGGCAAGGGATGAAAATACCCATATCATTCTATGATATATCAATGGGGGATAATCCTCCGATCAACCCCTTACTTTACTTTAGATTTCTTTACTTATGACTTGGGTGATTGGGGCAAAATTGTCCGAACAACCCCTCTTTTTTTAGTTAGGTTTAAGTCTGACGAGAATAATATTCTACGACTAGCAATTCATTTATTTGCAAACCAACCCATTTACTATCTATTATTTGATTGACCAATCCTTTATATTGGAATGGGTGAAGAGTCAAATGTTTTGGCAATTTCTCCTGGGGGAATGAATCAAGAGAATTTTGAATCATATCTTTCGATTTTTGTTCATCCTTCACTGTAATAAGATCTTGGGGTTTGCAGCGATAACTTGGTATATCGACTATACGACCATTAACTAAAATATGTCTATGATTAACTAATTGGCGGGCTTGAGGAATAGTTGACGCCATACCTAATCGAAAAAGGATATTATCCAAACGCATTTCAAGTAATTGTAGTAAAACCCGACCCTTCGGTCCTTTGGCTTTTGCGGCGATACGAACGTATTTCAGTAATTGTCGTTCTGTAAGACCATAATGAAAGCGCAATTTTTGTTTTTCTTCTAAACGAATACAATATTGAGATTTTTTACCAGAGCGCGAAAAAGCACTCCTGGCTTTAGGACTTTTACTAGTTAATCCCGGTAAAGCCCCCAAACGGCGTATTTTTTTGAAACGAGGTCCTCGGTAACGTGACATAAATACTCCTAATTTGCCCTATTTTATTGAAATTACATAAACCTAAATTCAAACTGAACTAGAACTAAAGGATAAATATAATAAATGAAGTCAAATCTACTGAAGTATTCGAATTATACTATAAAGAATACTGAGATGGATTGTATTAATATTCGAACTTTCTTATATATACCTTATATATATATACCTTATATATACACAAAGAATGTATATAGGAAAAGAAAAAGAAAAGGGTCCTTTTCTTTTTCTTGATTTGTTTTGCGGAGATTTCACTACTCTAACAATTCTTTAGAACTTTACATTCCTACGACATAATAATCGGTAACCTTTGGAAAAAAAGAAAGAAGTCTTTTCACTTTAATTTAAAAAAGACATTATCAATCACGTAAAAACTCAAACAAATAGAAAAAAGCCAGCTATCGGAGTCGAACCGATGACCATCGCATTACAAATGCGATGCTCTAACCTCTGAGCTAAGCGGGCTCGCATAACATAAATTGTACATCCATAGGAATTTAGTAAACTGCAAGAATCTTAGCTATTAACTTTTCATTCTTAGTTATTCAGAATTAATATGAATGTAGAAAATAAATAATATATATAATGTAAAAGATAAAGAATTAAAAGAAAAGAATTGACCCTTCGAGTATTCCAAATTGCATGATCAAAATGATAGAAGGAGAGGCATATAGGAAAAATATGGTATAATAGAGAAAAAATATGCTATATATATACATCCATATTGAATTGTGGATACAAAAATGATAGAAGCATTTCTGATTAGACCAAATATGGTTCTACGATAGAGATGAAAGAGAATAGATAAGAAATCAAATAAAAAAAGAGGAAAATAAGAGGAAAGAAAGACTTTTACAGGAATCAGTATCTAATGAATTCTACAGTTCCGGTAGAAGAAAAATGAAAGAAAAAAAGGGCATGACATAATAATAAGATCTTAATCTTAAAACAAATAAAGAGGGGGGGGATATGGCGAAATTGGTAGACGCTACGGACTTAATTGGATTGAGCCTTGGTATGGAAACTTACTAAGTGATAACTTTCAAATTCAGAGAAACCCTGGAATAAAAAATGGGCAATCCTGAGCCAAATCCTGTTTTTCGAAAACAAAAAAACAACAAAGGTTCATAAAGACAGAATCAGAATAAAAAAGGATAGGTGCAGAGACTCAACGGAAGCTGTTCTAACAAATGGAGTTGATTGCGTTGCATAAAGGAATCCTTCTAGTAAAACTCCAGAAAAG